GTTTTCCACATCATTATTTCTTCGATTGATATACACAATTTTCTGCCCATTTCGTCTTTTTGGTCTCATTTAAGATATGTTTAACCAATAATATATATAATAATAATAAAAATAATAATAAAAAAAATTAATATTTATTATATATAATAAAAATAAATATATAATAAAAATAAATGAGTATTTTTCGGAAATGCTCGGTAAGAGGTTTTTTTGGTTTTAATTTAAGATTCTAAGAAGGGGTAAAATCTTATTTACCGGATCATTGTATAATTCAATTTAACTTAAAGACTATGTGTACAATTCTAATCGGTCCTTAACTACAAATGCCTCTGATCATATATGCATTATCTGTATTACAATAAATAAAAGGGAGGGCTTTCAATGCGAGATTTAAAAACATATCTCTCCGTGGCACCAGTACTAAGTACACTATGGTTCGGAGCTTTGGCAGGTCTATTGATAGAGATTAATCGTTTTTTTCCGGATGCGTTGACATTCCCCTTTTTTTCATTCTAGTTATTAACATGGGAAGGGATGAAGAAGATTAAGGATACAATCAAATATCTGTGACTAACCCCTCTTCTCCTCTTTTCTCTTTTTTCCCTTTTTAGAATAAGGGAGGAAAGAGAAAAAATAAAAGTGCATTCAATATCTGCGAGACCTGGGTTCAAGTTCGAATTCTAAATGAATATTAATAATAGAAGAATGGGTTTAGAATAAGAATAGAAAATCGGCGTTCAAGGAAAAGGTATTAGAAAAAATATTACAAGATATTTAAATAAAAAAGAAAATACTGTACTTCGATTTGAAATAGGGTTTAGAAATTTTTGTATTCCTTATTATTTACTATGACTTTCATTTACTATGTTTTTATAATTGGATTTCGAGTTCTTCTATTTTTTCCTTCCTTTCTTCTTAATTTCGAATCGAAAATAGACGAGTTGAGTAAATAAAAAATCCAAGGGGGGTTCATGGCCAAGGGTAAAGATGTACGAGTAACGGTGATTTTGGAATGTACCGATTGTGTTCGAAACAGTGTTAATAAGGTATCAACGGGGATTTCCAGATATATTACTCAAAAGAACCGGCACAATACGCCCAATCGATTAGAATTGAAAAAATTCTGTCCCTATTGTTACAAGCATACGATTCATGGGGAGATAAAGAAATAGATCAAGCTGAGTATCTATATATTGCCCTTTCAAGGAAGGGGACAAAATGGCATTATATATAAATATTTAAATATAAAAATCCTATTTAGAATAGCGTTAAAATGAATTAGACTTAAGAAATAGGATTTTCGTGATAAGGAATAAACTAAAACAAACCATGGATAAATCCAAGCGATCTTTTCTTAAATCCAAGCGATCTTTTCGTAGGCGTTTGCCCCCGATTGAATCGGGGGATCGAATTGATTATAGAAACATGAGTTTAATTAGTCGATTTATTAGTGAACAAGGAAAAATATTATCCAGACGAGTGAATAGATTGACCTTGAAACAACAACGATTAATTACTGTTGCTATAAAACAAGCTCGTATTTTATCTTTGTTACCCTTTCTGAATAATGAGAAACAGTTTGAAAGAACCGAGTCGACTGCTAGAACTACCGGTTTTAGAAATAGAAATAAATAGGCTTACTCTTTTTTCACTTGAATCATAATTTTAATCCCCGAAACTCAAACACAGATTAGTGTTTTTCCGAGACTCTAGATTTGATTATCGTGTCGTAAGAACAAAAACGAATCGGAGAAAGCTTTTTTTCTTGAACGCATTCATTGATTTTGACTACTTTAAATTTAGCATATTTTAGTAATAGTAATTTCAACTCTACTTTCCCGGAGAATGAACTCCGGGAAAGTCTGTTTAAATTATTCCACTGGATTCTTTACAATCAACTTCTTTTATGATCTCATTGGAAATCATATAAAGACAATTCCTGTTTGATATAGCTATTTGTGCAAGTATTTTACGATTAAGAAGCAGCTGTCTCTTGTACAGATCGTGTATTAATCTACTATAACTATAGGATACTTCCCGTTCTACTACTCTTTCACGAATTATTGCGTTTATCCGAATGATCCACAAACGACGAAAATTTCTCTTTTTACTATCCCGATCTCGATGAGCCGAAATCAAAGCTCTTATTTTTTGTTGAGTAATAGTTCGCGTAAGTCTTGAATGGGCCCCCCGAAAGCTTGATGCAAATAAACGAATTTTTGTTCTACGTCTCCGAGCTATATATCCCCGTCTAATTCTAGTCATTGAATAGCTGAAACTTTGAAGAATAACTAATTGATTTCTTTTCTTTCAGTTATTCTTTTGCCCTTTCCTAATCTATTAATAACAAAACGAATTTTTCCAATGTATAAAATAAAAATTCCAAGGGCTTTGGCTGCTATAACCTTCCCGACCACGATTTTTTCTTTTTTTGTTTTAGGGCGAAATAAGAAAAAAAAAAATAAGAAATTTTATTCTGCGCTATAAGTGTAAAAAACCAAAGTAAATAGGCGGATAAAGAAATAGTGGATTCCATCGTTTCTATGGTGACTTCGTAAACGGTGAGGTCTTCTCTATACACCGGAGCCTTTACTTCATTTAATCAACGTTATTGGTAACTTGTATAGTTTATCCTCCTCGGCTCTACCCATGAATTTTCTAGTAATAGGTCTTTCACAACGAGATCCACCTATACAGTAACGGTATTTAATTATGAAAATTAGCTGGGTAGCTGACCCTCTTAGTCCGTTCTTGTTAGAATAGGGTCCTACTCTTTAATACTTTTTAAATAAAAATTTCTCCGCTTAATGGATAACCATTTGTTACCAATGGAGAATTGCTTCTCATCATTATTGGATTTGCACCAATGGAAACCATAAAATTCATACACAATGGAAGGATATGATAGATTTTATTATTTTTTAGATAGTAAATGGAGTCCCTTCTTCCATATTCGCCAGTACGGATCATTGATACTGGAAGGGTTGTTTTTTTGTTTTTGTGCCTGCTCATGATCTAAACGAGTCGCACATACACCCGAGTACATGTTCCTCGACGCTGAGGGCATCCCCGAAGGGCGGGGGATTTGGTGACATTTTTTATTGGCTGTCTTGTATTTCTAATAAGTTGTTTAATAGTTGGCATGTTGAATTGTATACATAATGGACTGGTTTAGATTGATCCTAACCGGATGATTATGAATTACTTCTATATTAATAAATATGTAATAGAATATTAAAATCAGAGATAAAATCTCAAATCACGGATTTCGTAAAATCCATGTTATTTTCATTCAACCGCTACAAGATCAACAATTCCATAAGCTTGTGCTTCCGTTGCTGACATAAAAACATCTCTTTCCATATCTTCGGATACAACCCATAAGGGTTTGCCCGTTCTTTGTACATAAACCCTTGTGAGGGTTTCGCGCAGTTTCAGCAGTTCTTCCGCTTCCAGGATAAATTCTCCCGTTTGTGCCTCATAAAACGAACTAGCAGGTTGATGGATCATTACCCTGATGATATAACATAATAAAAAGTTCCTCTATCTCGGAAGAGAAAAGAAAGATAAATAATAATAGGAAAAAGATAGAATTGAACAACCGTACGGGCATCTTTTGTGCATTGAATATGCATACGGCTCTACAATAAAATTGACCCTTCCCTTCCATTGAAGAAAGGGAAGAATATATCAGACCCAGACGGTTAACTGATCAAAATGCCACCCTTCCTTTCCGAATAGTTAAAAAATACTATGATGGCTCCGTTGCCTTATATTAATTTTTATTGTTTTTTTGTCTGTGATTCAGCAATCCCAAAGTTTCTTTTTGATGCAATCAAATGAGGAAAAATCTTTTTTTTTCACACTCTTTACATAACATAAATATTGGTAAGAGTCTTCTAAAATAAAAACAAAAAGGTTTGTGACGCTGAAGTGGACTCCCGATAAATTAAGAGAAAATCGGAAATATCCTTTCTCTCATACCACCCTTTCGATACATAATCTAATTTTTTGACAATGCAAAAATTTCTCGTATCGAATTCGAAGTGCCATGCTATTATTACTTAATATTCATATTTCATAGGGCGAAGGCATAGTCTTTTTTATTTCTCTCAAATAAAAACCTCATTGGCGCCAAGCGTGAGGGAATGCTAGACGTTTGGTAATTTCTCCCCCAACCAGGATAAAAGATCCCATTGAAGCGGCTAACCCCATGCATATTGTATGGACATCTGGTCGTACAAATTGCATAGTATCATAAATAGCTACTCCGGGGATTACCCATCCGCCGGGAGAGTTTATAAACAAATACAGATCTTTGGTATCATCTTCGATACTGAGATATATCATAAGACCAATAAGTTGATTTGAGATCTCGCTATCAACTGCTTGGCCTAAAAAAAGTAATCTTTCTCGATAAAGTCGGTTGATTAGGGTACAGGTGTATTCCTTAGAAACCGTACATGCGCCTTTTGGTGCATACGGTTCAAAAAAAAATTGCGAAAACAAAAAAAGAATCAATGTATAGATTCCAGTCCTCTTTCTTTTCTCATAACAGGTTCTTTCTGACTTCTAACGAAATTTTCTTCTTCAATAAACACGAGTTTTGACTCCTTTTTTATTTTTATTTTTTTTAATATTATAAATAATATAATAAAAAATATAATAAAAAAGTCACTAAACTCATCGAATTAACTTCTCATTGATGTATTGTTTCATCGAAATTCAACCCAAATCACGATGGTATTCTCTTGTTCCTGAGTGGGTCTCTTTCATCTTTTTAGGTTTATGCTCTACTCCGGGTAAAGATTCACCCGATTTATATTTGCACATATAGGACAAAGGCCCATTACCATTTCTTTTTGTTATGACTTTTTTCTTTTTTTTTTTCAACTTTTTTCATACCTTCTACCAATTATTTATTAACCCGCTTGACAAATAAGTCAAATCGGAATCATTTATGACAGAACTAGTAATCATAGATATATTACCAATCGAATTGGGTTTTTCTAAACGGAGCCTGGATATTTCATTTTTTCTTTTTTATTTAGTCCAATCAAACCAACCATAAATTATTCGAACTAATATTAATCCCCAAAATGGATCTAATTACACTTCACGCTCCAAATTTTTGCTGATTCCATGAATCTTTCTCGGGTGAAACAGAGGATATCTCGATCGGGGGAGAAAACGGGGAAATCCCATAGGACCCAATATGTCTGACAAGTCGCACTATACGTCAACCCAAGATGCATCTTCCTCTCCAGGACTTCGGAAAGGTACTTTTGGAACACCAATAGGCATTAAATGAAAGAAAAAAGAACAAAGTACTGTATTTCACTTTGATGTGGAAACGTAACAAGATGATTTTATTGTCCTTATATATTGGCTTTTATCGTATTTTTTTATCCATAGATTATATAAAAAGTCATAAAGAAAAACAGAAGGAATAAAGTAAAATTATTATGAATTAGGGCGATTAAGATTAATAAGTCTGTACGCATTCACTCATAGACAATGGAATCCAACCCCCATTGCGTATTGTTACTTATCGAGTATAGAATAAAATTGCTTCTCTTTGTTCCTACGAACCGAATTGTTCCATTATTTTATTACCATTACCAAGAGAATAGAACAAATATTAATCCCTATTCTGAAATAATCCCCTGAAGAAGGGGGTCCATAGGATAGTAATAGTAGATTTCCAATGCAATAAAGTTACGTAGTGTCTATTTAGCTTTGATAAAGGGGTATTTCCATGGGTTTGCCTTGGTATCGTGTTCATACTGTTGTATTGAATGATCCCGGCCGCTTGCTTTCTGTTCATATAATGCATACAGCTCTGGTTGCTGGTTGGGCCGGTTCGATGGCTCTATATGAATTAGCAGTTTTTGATCCTTCTGATCCTGTTCTTGATCCAATGTGGAGACAGGGTATGTTTGTTATACCCTTTATGACTCGTTTAGGAATTACCAATTCATGGGGCGGTTGGAGTATCACAGGGGGAACTGTAACGAATGCGGGTATTTGGAGTTACGAAGGCGTAGCGGGGGCACATATTGTGTTTTCTGGGTTATGCTTTTTGGCAGCTATCTGGCATTGGGTATATTGGGATCTAGAAATATTTTGCGATGAACGTACAGGAAAACCTTCTTTGGATTTGCCCAAGATCTTTGGAATTCATTTATTTCTTTCAGGAGTGGCTTGCTTTGGTTTTGGTGCATTTCATGTAACAGGCTTATATGGTCCTGGAATATGGGTGTCCGATCCTTATGGACTAACGGGCAAAGTACAACCCGTAAACCCGGCATGGGGCGTGGAAGGTTTTGATCCTTTTATTCCGGGAGGAATAGCCTCTCATCACATTGCAGCAGGGACATTGGGCATATTAGCAGGGTTATTCCATCTTAGCGTCCGCCCGCCACAACGTCTATACAAGGGATTGCGTATGGGAAATATTGAAACTGTCCTTTCCAGTAGTATCGCTGCTGTCTTTTTTGCGGCTTTTGTTGTTGCCGGAACTATGTGGTATGGTTCAGCAACTACTCCGATCGAATTATTTGGGCCCACTCGTTATCAATGGGATCAGGGGTACTTTCAGCAAGAGATATATCGAAGAGTTAGTGCTGGGCTAGCAGAAAATCAAAGTTTATCAGAAGCCTGGTCTAAAATTCCTGAAAAATTAGCTTTTTATGATTACATTGGAAATAATCCGGCGAAAGGGGGATTATTCAGGGCAGGCTCGATGGATAACGGGGATGGAATAGCGATTGGATGGTTAGGACACCCCATCTTTAGAGATAAAGAAGGGCGGGAACTTTTTGTACGTCGTATGCCTACCTTTTTTGAAACATTTCCGGTCGTTTTGGTAGACGGCGACGGAATTGTTAGAGCGGATGTTCCTTTTAGAAGGGCAGAATCAAAGTATAGTGTTGAACAAGTAGGTGTAACTGTTGAGTTCTACGGCGGCGAACTCAATGGAGTCAGTTATAGCGATCCTGCTACTGTGAAAAAATATGCTAGGCGCGCTCAATTGGGTGAAATTTTTGAATTAGATCGTGCTACTTTGAAATCCGACGGTGTTTTTCGTAGCAGTCCAAGGGGTTGGTTTACTTTTGGACATGCTTCATTTGCTTTGCTCTTCTTTTTCGGACACATTTGGCATGGTGCTAGAACCTTGTTCAGAGATGTTTTTGCTGGTATTGACCCGGATTTGGATGCTCAAGTAGAATTTGGAGCATTCCAAAAACTTGGAGATCCAACTACAAGAAGACAGGCAGTCTGATACAACACTGCTTTGGTATCTTTCGCCTCGATTTTCTTTTTGGAATTTGTCATAAGGTACCCGAGAAATCTTGACCACTTTTTACTTTTTCTCTTTCTTTGTCCGGGAGAGAACCCCTCCCCTAAAAAAATAAACAAACAGGTATGGAAGCTATAATTGTAAACCGCGATCGAATCTATGGAAGCACTGGTTTATACATTCCTCTTAGTCTCGAC